AAAAGAACTTTCAAAAGTAAATAATATTCTATTATTTGGATTAAGAGAAGTATATGAATCGGGTGAAATTAAAGAAAAAAAAGATTCTATAATAAGCAATCAGATACTTCGTGAATCGTTTAGTCAAATTGCATCCCCGAGTTCGACAAATTCTTCATTGACAAAAAAAAAAATGAAGGATCTGACTGATAGAACAAGTACAATTCAAAATCAAATAGAAAGAATCTCAAAAGAGAAAAAAAAAATAACTTCAAAAATAAATAATATTAGTCCTAACAAAACAAGTTATAATGCTAAAAGATTCAAAAAGTGGCAAATATTAAAAAAAAGAAATGCTCAATTAATTTATAAATTTCCCCTTTTTTTGAAATTTTTCATTGAAAGAATATACACAGAAATATTTTTATCTATCATTAATATTCCCAAAATGAATACAGAACGTTTTCTTGAATCAACAAAAAAAATTATTGATAAATCCATTTACAATAACGAAAGAAAACAAGAAATAATTGAAAAAAAAAAGAAAAATCCAATTGCCTTTATTTCGAGTATAAAAAAATCACTTGATAATGTTCGTAATAGTCAAAAAAATTACTCTATTTTTTATGACTTATCCTACATGTCACAAGCATATGTATTTTACAAATTATCACAAATCCAAGTAAGTAACTCGTATAAATTAAGCTCTGTTATTCAATCTCAAGGAATACCTTTTTTTATTAAGCCTGAAATAAAAGATTCTTTTGAAACACAAGGAATGGTTCATTCAAAATTAGGAGATAAGAAACTTCCGAGTTATGAAATGAATCAATGGAAAAACTGGTTAAGAGCACATTATCAATATGATTTATCGCAGATCAGATGGTCTAGATTAATACCAGAAAAGTGGCAAAATACAGTTCATCAGCGTCGTATAGCTAAAAAATCAAATTTTAGCAAAAGGCATTCATATGAAAAAGACCAATTAATTGGTTCAAAAAAAAAAAAACAATTTGAAGTATATTCATTATCTAATCAAAAAGATAATTTCCAAAAATATTATAGATATGATCTTTTATCATATAAATTTCTTAATTATGAAAAGAAAATGGAATGCCTTTCTCGGTTTCAAGGGCATAAGAACCAAGAGCTTTCTTATAACACACATAAAGAAAGACTTTTTGATATGCTGAGAAACATCCTTTATCTAGGAAAGGTAAATATTCTATATATCGAAAAAACGACCGATCAAAAATATTTTGATTGGAATTTTGACTGGAAAATTATAAATTTTTATCTTAGACAAAAAGTAGATATTGAGGCCTGGATCACGATGGATACCAATAGGAACCAAAATCCTCAAATTCGTATTAATAATTATGAAATAATTCATCAAAAAGATCTTTTTGATCTTATGATTCCAGAAATCAATCTAACAAACTCTCACAAAGTTTTTTTTGATTGGATGGGAATGAATGAAAAAATGCTAAAGCGTCACCTATCGAATCTGGAACTTTGTTTCTTCCCAGAACTTGTGGTACTTTATAATGCATATAAAAGGAAACCTTGGTTTATACCAAGAAAATTACTTCTTTTAAATTGGAATAGAAATAAAAATAAAAATAGTAGTGAAAATACAAAGATCAATGAAAAGCAAAAAGGAATACCGTCGAATGAAAAGAACCGAAATCAAAAAGAAAAAGAACCCACAAGTCGAGGAGATCTTGGATCTGTTCTCTCACAACAAAAAGATCTTGAAGAAAATTATGCAAGATCAAACATGAAAAAAGCGCAAAAGAAAAAACAATATAAAAGCAGCACGGAAGCAGAACTAGATTCCTTCCTGAAACGTTTTTTGGTTTTTCAATTGAAATGGAACGATACTTTGAATCAAAGAATTATCAATAATATCAAGGTATATTGTCTCCTGCTTAGACTAATAGATCCAAGAAAAATTACTATCTCTTCGATTCAAACGAGAGAATTTTGTTTGGATATAATGCTGATTGAGAAGAATTTAACTCTTACAGAATTGATCAAAAAGGGAGTATTGATTATAGAACCCATTCGTCTGTCTGGAAAAAATGATAGCCAATTTATTATGTATCAAACCATAGGTATTTCGTTGGTTCATAAGAGTAAACCCCAAACTACTAAAAAATACCAAAAACAAAGATATTTTTCTAAGAAAAATTTTGATAAAACTATTTCAGCACATCAAAGAATAACTGGAAATGGAGACAAAAATCATTTTGATTTGCTTGTTCCTGAAAATATTTTATCGTTTAGACGTCGTAGAAAATGGAGAATTCTAAATTGTTTCAATTCAAAGAATCAAAATGGTGGAGATAGAAATCTAGTATTTTGGAATGGAAAGAACGTAAAAAACAGCAGCCAAGTTTCGCATGACAGTAAGCATCTTGAGAAACAGAAATTAATGAAATTAAAGCTCTTTCTTTGGCCTAATTATCGATTAGAAGATTTAGCTTGTATGAATCGTTATTGGTTTGATACCAATAATGGCAGTCGTTTCAGTATGTTAAGGATACAGATGTATCCACGATTGAAAATTCGTGGATAATACACTTTTTCTATATATCCTAATATTATATATAATATTATATATAGGGTATATGAAAGTAAGCAAAGACACAGGGCACATACCTTGTCTCACATTTCATTCTAATATCCAATATGAATATCCAATATGAAATGAATAATGGCTCAATATCTCAAAATGAATCAACAAAACCTTCTTCTTTTAAGAAGAAACTATTCGATGGGGAAAATGTACCAATCCTTTTCTATCCCTATCTAAATCCAATTTCAAATTGAATTGATTAATTTGAATTCAGAAAATTGGAAGTTCATAAATAAATTGGGATTGGATTATTGTATATATCACAGTCAAATTAATGGCATTATTATTACTGATCGGTAAAATCCATATCTGTAAAAAGGGAAAGGGGTTTTTATGCTAAAAGATTCATTCTATGCGGATTTTTTTTGGAAAGAAAACGAAGAAAACAGGGGGTCTGTTGAATTTCAAGTATCGAGTTTCACGACTAAGATAAGGAAACTTACTTCACATTTGGAATTGCACAAAAAAGACTCTTCATCTCAGAGAGGTTTGCGGAAAATTTTGGGAAAACGTCAACGGCTGCTGGCCTATTTGTCAAAAAAAAATAGAGAACGCTATAAAAAATTAATTGGTGAGTTGAATATTCGAGAGATAAAAACTCGTTAATTTGAAGCGTGATACCATTTCAGCTTAGTTGTTTAAATTTTGATGAACTTCTTTTTACTTTCAGCAATGCATGGAAAGAATGACTCGGGAAAAAACTTATGATTGCACCAACTACAAGAAAAGACCTCATGATAGTCAATATGGGCCCTCACCACCCATCAATGCATGGTGTTCTTCGACTGATCGTTACTCTCGATGGTGAAGATGTTATTGAATGTGAACCAATATTGGGTTATTTACATAGAGGCATGGAGAAAATTGCGGAAAATCGAACAATTATACAATATTTGCCTTATGTAACACGTTGGGATTATTTAGCTACTATGTTCACAGAAGCAATAACCGTAAATGGACCCGAACAGCTAGGCAATATTCAAGTACCTAAAAGGGCTAGCTATATCAGAGCTATTATGTTGGAGTTGAGTCGGATCGCTTCCCATTTGTTATGGCTTGGCCCTTTTATGGCAGATATTGGTGCACAGACCCCTTTCTTCTATATTTTTCGAGAACGAGAATTGATATATGACCTATTCGAAGCTGCTACCGGTATGCGCATGATGCATAACTATTTTCGTATCGGAGGAGTAGCTGCTGATCTACCTCATGGCTGGATAGATAAATGTTTGGATTTTTGCGATTATTTTTTAACCGGGGTTGCTGAATATGAAAAGCTAATTACACGGAATCCTATTTTTTTAGAACGAGTTGAAGGCGTAGGCATTATTGGCGCCGAAGAAGCACTAAATTGGGGTTTATCAGGACCAATGCTACGAGCTTCCGGAATACAATGGGATCTTCGTAAAGTCGATCGTTATGAGTGTTACGACGAATTTGATTGGGAGATTCAATGGCAAAAGGAAGGGGATTCGTTAGCTCGGTATTTAGTACGAATCAGTGAAATGACAGAATCCATAAAAATAATCCAACAGGCCCTGGAAGGAATTCCAGGGGGACCCTATGAGAATTTAGAAATCCGACGCTTTGATAGAATAAAAGATCCTGAATGGAATGATTTTGACTATCGATTTATTAGTAAAAAACCTTCTCCAACTTTTGAATTGTCCAAGCAAGAACTTTATGTAAGAGTCGAGGCGCCAAAAGGAGAATTGGGAATTTTTCTGATAGGAGATCAGAGTGTTTTTCCTTGGAGATGGAAAATTCGACCACCGGGTTTTATCAACTTGCAAATTCTTCCTCAATTAGTTAAAAGAATGAAATTGGCTGATATTATGACAATACTAGGTAGCATAGATATCATTATGGGAGAAGTTGATCGTTGAAATGATAATTGATACAACAGAAATACAAGCTATCAATTCTTTTTCCAGATTGGAATCCTTAAAAGAAATCTACGGGATCGTATGGATGTTTGTCCCTATTTTCACTCTTGTATTAGGAATCACACTAGGTGTACTAGTAATTGTTTGGTTAGAAAGAGAAATATCTGCAGGGATACAACAACGTATTGGACCCGAATATGCCGGGCCTTTGGGAATTCTTCAAGCTCTAGCAGACGGTACAAAACTACTTTTCAAAGAGAACCTTCTTCCATCTAGAGGAGATACTCGTTTATTCAGTATCGGGCCATCCATAGCAGTCATATCCATTTTACTAAGTTATTCAGTAATTCCTTTTAGCTATCGCCTTATTCTAGCCGACCTTAGTATTGGTGTTTTTTTATGGATCGCTGTTTCAAGTCTTGCTCCCATTGGACTTCTTATGGCAGGATATGGATCAAATAATAAATATTCCTTTTTAGGTGGATTAAGGGCTGCTGCTCAATCAATTAGTTATGAAATACCATTAACTCTGTGTGTATTATCAATATCTCTACGTGTGATTCGGTGAGACATAAAATTTCCCCTATTTCTTTTCTTTCTAGCAAGAAAGTTAAATGCGTTGAATATCTATTTTTTATTTTTGTATTCATCATTGGGGTTGATGAATTAAACAGGATAGTTATATGAGTGAAATAAAACGGCTTCAAAATTTGCTGTTAAAAGAATTTAATCTCATTTCGTATGTACAAGAATTAAGTCAAAGTAAATATAAGCAGTCAAGACTGTCTACCCCAAGATTGGTTGATTAGTCATCACGGCTTGAAGCGGGTTCAAAAGATCAACTATAATGGGGTTTTTACTATCTATTCCATAGATGTATTACCCTCATAGAAGATTCAAAAAAATGAGTGGATGGTTAGGAAGACCAAGATACACAAAGGATTAGTAATAGAGATTCTATAAATTATCCAACAGGATATTTCTTTATAGAAAAGCAATTCAAATTGGGGCTTTAAGTTGGTAGAAATTATTTAGAAGTACTCCCCGCGATTTCGATCCAGAGTATGTTCCTATCCACCGATTAAGTAAATAACTATCAAGAACGAAGAAATCTTTTACTTTGGCTAATGTCCCCTTTTTCTGAGAAAGTAGAATAGGAACGAAATAAAATAAAAAGACTAGAATTGCAAAAAGAGATATTTTTTTTATTCATAACTATTTCTATTTTATTTCTAAAATTTAAATTCTTGTTATGTAATGCAATATCTAATTATTTTTCGTAATCGAAAATGATAGGTTGAAATATCTACGGGATATTCCTCTAAAAAGTTTTTTTATTCAAGGATAAAGTTATTAATCAACAAAGAAAAATGAAAATTCTTAAAAGACGAGATCAATTCAGAAGCACTTTTTTATTAGAAATATAGCAGACAGAATTCCATTGGTTCGAGGTCTTAGGATAAGAGTTTGACTCTCTATCGATCCTACAAACACATCAAGATAAATAATTTTGAAAGGTCCTTAGATTTATTTGTGACCTATGAGGAGCCGTATGAGGTGAAAATCTCATGTACGGTTCTGTAATAGCGACGAGAACAGTGATGTTATCATCGACTATGATTATCTAACAGTTTAAGTACAGTTGATATAGTTGAAGCCCAGGCAAAATATGGTTTTTGGGGATGGAATTTGTGGCGTCAACCTATAGGGTTTATCATTTTTCTAATTTCTTCTCTAGCCGAGTGTGAGAGATTGCCTTTTGATTTACCAGAAGCAGAAGAAGAATTAGTAGCAGGTTATCAAACCGAATATTCAGGTATAAAATTTGGTTTATTTTACGTTGCTTCGTATCTAAATCTACTAGTTTCTTCATTATTTGTAACAGTTCTTTACTTGGGAGGTTGGAATCTTTCTATTCCATACATATTCGTTCCTGAGCTTTTTAAAAGAAGTAACGTTTTTGGAACAATAATAGGTATCTTTATTACATTAGCTAAAACTTATTTGTTCTTGTTCATTTCTATTGCAACAAGATGGACTTTACCGAGACTGAGAATGGACCAACTATTAAACCTTGGGTGGAAATTTTTTTTACCTATTTCTTTAGGTAATCTATTATTAACAACTTCGTCCCAACTTCTTTCACTGTAAAGGAATAGAATATTCCATCGTCACAACTTGTCTCAAACAAGAGAAAGAAACAAGTTTAAAATTATTTATTATTTCTAGATATTCAGATATGTTCCCTATGTTAACTCAGTTCTTGACCTCTGGTCAACAAACAATACGAGCTGCCAGGTACATCGGTCAAGGTTTCATGATTACCTTGTCCCACGCGAATCGTTTACCTGTAACTATTCAATACCCCTACGAAAAATTGATCACATTGGAACGTTTTCGAGGCCGAATCCACTTTGAATTTGATAAATGCATTGCTTGTGAAGTATGTGTTCGTGTATGTCCTATAGATCTACCCGTTGTTGATTGGAAATTGGAAACTGATATTCGAAAGAAACGATTACTTAATTACAGTATTGATTTTGGAATCTGTATATTTTGTGGTAATTGCGTTGAGTATTGTCCAACAAATTGTTTATCAATGACTGAAGAATATGAACTTTCTACTTATGATCGTCACAAATTGAATTATAATCAAATTGCTTTAGGTCGGTTACCGGTGTCAATAATTGACGATTACACAATTCGAACAATTTCTTCGAATTTACCTCAAATAAAAAATGCATACAACCCTTGATTCAAAAAACATTTCAAAATCCAATGGATCAAAAGGAATGAGGTTTTTGTTTGCGCAATACAAATGAACCATTGGTTAGCAAAAATAGTGGCTTAATTTGGATTGAAAATCTATTTATATTCGAATAATGATTTCAAAATATCTAGTTTGAACCTCTGCTTTCGAGAATAAGAGTAGCCCAATAACTGTATCTACATCAATCCACACTACCCCATTTAAGAAGTATCCTAAAAAACAGGATAACTTCTTTGTCCCGGTCAGGTCAACAAAGGCATGAAATATTTTGATTTATTTTTTCTATAAAATCAAATGGATTTACCTGGACCAATACATGATTTTCTTTTAGTCTTTCTGGGATTGGGTCTTATATTAGGCAGTCTGGCAGTAGTATTACTTCCGAATCCAATTTATTCGGCCTTTTCGTTGGGATTGGTTCTTTTTTGTATATCCTTATTGTATATTCTCTCAAATTCTTATTTTGTAGCTGCTGCGCAGCTCCTTATTTATGTAGGAGCTATAAATGTTTTAATCATTTTTGCTGTGATGTTCGTGAATGGTTCAGAATATTACAAGGATTTGCATCTTTGGACCGTTGGGGATGGAGTTACTTCACTTATTTGTACAGGTCTTTTTATTTCATTAATTACTACTATTCCGGATACGTCCTGGTATGGGATCATTTGGACTACAAAATCAAATCATATTCTAGAGCAAGATTTGATAAGTAATAGTCAACAAATTGGAATTCATTTATCAACAGATTATTTTCTTCCATTTGAACTCATTTCGATAATTCTTTTAGTCGCTTTAATAGGTGCAATTGCTATAGCTCGTCAATAAAAAATCTTTAAAATGAGTAATTCAAATAGAATCAACGGAAAAGGAATGTTCTAATATAATTTGATTTGAATTCGTGTCTAAAATAGAATAGAAATGCTTTAGTTTTATATCGATCTATTACCAATATATTCCGTTGTTCCATTCTTGTTAGAATTGAATCGATTTAATTATTGTTCAGATTGAAATGAATCAAGATTGATAAGGGGTTGGTTAATGATGCTTGAACATATACTTGTTTTGAGTGCCTATTTATTTTCTATTGGTATCTATGGGTTGATCACAAGTCGAAATATGGTTAGAGCCCTTATGTGTCTTGAACTCATATTAAATTCAGTTAATATAAATTTTGTAATATTTTCTGATATTTTTGATAATCGTCAATTAAGAGGCGACATTTTCTCAATTTTTGTTATAGCTATTGCAGCCGCTGAAGCAGCTATTGGATTGGCTATTGTTTCATCAATTTATCGTAACAGAAAATCAACTCGTATTAACCAATCCAATTTGTTGAATAAATAGTATTAATCATATAAATGCTAGAATATTCATAAATTGATTCAAATTGTCAGGTTTGATAGGGTAAGGTTTATGGCTGTAAAAACATAAGAAATCAAAGTATTTTGGCCCCCGCTCATAAACCAATTTGGAAGTAGATTGATTCTTACCACTCATTGATTCGTCTGGTATCTAAATATAGGATTCATTTATAAGTTAGTTTACTAGACCGAAAATTTATGACGTTTAAAAATGTATAGTTCCAATGTCACATTCAGTAAAGATTTATGATACATGTATAGGATGTACTCAATGTGTCCGAGCGTGCCCCACTGATGTATTAGAAATGATACCCTGGGACGGATGTAAAGCTAAACAAATAGCTTCTGCTCCAAGGACCGAGGACTGTGTTGGTTGTAAGAGATGTGAATCCGCCTGTCCAACGGATTTCTTGAGTGTTCGAGTTTATTTATGGTCTGAAACAACTCGCAGTATGGGTCTAGGTTATTGATACGTTCCATAAAACTCTACTTGAATCCCATTTTTTTTACCGACAAAACGCGTGCTCAAAATAAAATTAAAGCATTTTGAGCACGCGTTTTTCTGGCCCAAGTGTATCTTGTCTTTACCATGAATCATTTTCCTTTCTTAACAATAATTGTAGTTTTGCCAATATTTGCGGGTTCCCTAATTTTTTTTCTTCCACATAGAGGAAATAGAGTAATTATGTGGTATACTATATGTATATGTGTCTTAGAACTTCTTCTAATAACTTATGCATTCTGTTATCATTTCCAATCCGATGATCCATTAATCCAACTTGTGGAGGATTATAAATGGATCGATTTTTTTAAGTTCCATTGGAGATTAGGAATAGATGGACTCTCTATAGGACCCATTTTACTCACGGGATTCATAACTACTTTAGCGACTTTAGCGGCTTGGCCAGTTACTCGAGATTCTCGATTATTTCATTTCCTGATGTTAGCAATGTACAGTGGGCAAATAGGATTATTTTCTTCTCGGGACCTTTTACTTTTTTTCCTCATGTGGGAGTTAGAATTAATTCCCGTTTATCTACTTGTATCCATGTGGGGAGGAAAAAAACGTCTGTACTCGGCTACAAAATTTATTTTGTACACGGCGGGGGGTTCTGTTTTTCTTTTAATGGGGGTTCTGGGTATTGGTTTATATGGTTCTACTGAACCAACATTAAATTTTGAAATATTAGGCAATCAGTCCTATCCTCTGGCCTTGGAAATAATATTATATATTGGATTTTTTATTGCTTTTGCTGTCAAATTGCCAATCATACCCCTACATACATGGTTACCAGATACCCATGGAGAAGCTCATTATAGTACTTGTATGCTTCTAGCCGGAATCTTATTAAAAATGGGAGCG